AGTAAAATGCCTGAATTAAAAGGGTTATCGTGATAGGATAAATAATGTAATTTATTACTTTTACTACTCTTTTACATTTTACAGAATTAAACTGTATCATAAAATATCAAAAATTTTTGTGCACCTTACACCAAAATGTAGGAAAGTAAGCTAAATTTTAAGCTAATGGGTTCATACCCCATTTATAGAGAGTTCATCTCTCTTTCCTAGCCCCTCAAACTAAAGTTGTAACGCTTGATCCGTGACAGAACAGCAGTTCTGCTCAAATTACCGCGCTTAACGCCCTACCCTTTTACAGGTCTGACCCGATTTTCATGACATGAATTGCCATGGGCAAAAACTTTTTGAATTGAATTTGAAGAACTTGACAGTTAGAAAAGCCTATTAGGCTAAGTTATAGTTTGGCCATTGTAACGCTTGATCCGTGACAGAACAGCAGTTCTGCTCAAATTACCGCGCTTAACGCCCTACCCTTTTACAGGTCTGACCCGATTTTCATGACATGAATTGCCATGGGCAAAAACTTTTTGAATTGAATTTGAAGAACTTGACAGTTAGAAAAGCCTATTAGGCTAAGTTATAGTTTGGCCATTGTAACGCTTGATCCGTGACAGAACAGCAGTTCTGCTCAAATTACCGCGCTTAACGCCCTACCCTTTTACAGGTCTGACCCGATTTTCATGACATGAATTGCCATGGGCAAAAACTTTTTGAATTGAATTTGAAGAACTTGACAGTTAGAAAAGCCTATTAGGCTAAGTTATAGTTTGGCCATTGTAACGCTTGATCCGTGACAGAACAGCAGTTCTGCTCAAATTACCGCGCTTAACGCCCTACCCTTTTACAGGTCTGACCCGATTTTCATGACATGAATTGCCATGGGCAAAAACTTTTTGAATTGAATTTGAAGAACTTGACAGTTAGAAAAGCCTATTAGGCTAAGTTATAGTTTGGCCATTGTAACGCTTGATCCGTGACAGAACAGCAGTTCTGCTCAAATTACCGCGCTTAACGCCCTACCCTTTTACAGGTCTGACCCGATTTTCATGACATGAATTGCCATGGGCAAAAACTTTTTGAATTGAATTTGAAGAACTTGACAGTTAGAAAAGCCTATTAGGCTAAGTTATAGTTTGGCCATTGTAACGCTTGATCCGTGACAGAACAGCAGTTCTGCTCAAATTACCGCGCTTAACGCCCTACCCTTTTACAGGTCTGACCCGATTTTCACACTTAAATTAATAATTCAGCAGTTTAATTACAATAAATTCTATTTCAAGTCCTACAAAAAATATTTAAATAATATATGTACATTTTTAAAAAAATAAGTTTAACTAATGAGGTTATATTCTCATTAATAGAAATTAATTCTTTTTTTTTATGCCTAATAATTCAACCAAAATTCTCTTTTTAAGAACATTAACTAGAGGATTATTAATATCTTTATGTGCTAACTCTTGATTAGGAGCGTGAATAGGATTAGAAATTAATTTACTTTCTTTTATTCCATTACTCTCTTCAAATAAAAATATATTTTCCACAGAAGCTTCCTTAAAATATTTTTTAATTCAAGCAATTGCATCATCAACTCTTTTATTTTTAATTCTTTTAAAAACAAATATTCATGAAATATTTTATTTAACAAAAATTAGAATATGAAATGATTTTATTATAATTCCACTTCTAATAAAAATTGCAGCTTCTCCTTTTCATTGATGATTACCTTCAGTAGTTGAAGGTCTTTCCTGAATAAATTGTTTTATTATTTTATCAACCCAAAAAATTGCTCCATTAATATTAATTTCTTACATATTAATTAATAATTATTTTATCCAAATTGTAATCATTTCTTCAGCCTTTATAGGAGCTATTGGTGGATTAAACCAAATTTCTTTACGAAAAATTCTTTCTTTTTCATCTATTAATCATATTGGATGAATATTAACAACTATAATTTTAGGTTCAAATTTATGATTATTATACTTTATTATTTACACTATCAATATTATTTCAATTATATCATTAACGGCAATAATTAATTTATCTTACATTTCACAATCTTTTAATTCAATAAATAATCAAAAGATTATTAAGTTCACTTTATTTATTGCTATATTATCTTTAGGGGGATTACCTCCTTTTTTAGGATTTTTTCCTAAATGAATTACAATTCAATTTATAGCACAAAATTTAATATTATTCACATCAACTATTCTTATTATATCATCTTTATTAACTTTATACTATTATATACGAATAATATACACAACGCTGATGATTACAAATTCAGAAATTCTTTGAACTATTTCAATTTATCCTAAATACATAAATTCAAAAATTATTATATTTTCCCTATCAATCTTATTATTTGGAATAATTACCTGTACATTACTTATATCAATATATTAAGACTTTAAGTTAAACTAAACTAATATCCTTCAAAGTTATAAATAAAGAAAATTTTCTCTTTAAGTCTTAGTATATAAAATACACCTTCAGAATTGCATTCTAATATCATAATTGAATATAAAACCTGGTAAAAGGGAATTTTTAATCCCCTTAATAGATTTACAATCTATTACCTATAAATCTCAGCCATTTTACCAATACTGCAACGATGATTATTCTCAACTAACCATAAAGACATTGGAACATTATATTTTATCTTTGGAGCATGAGCTGGTATACTCGGAACATCTTTAAGAATTTTAATTCGAACTGAATTAGGTCAGCCAGGATCATTAATTGGAGATGATCAAATTTATAATGTTATTGTAACTGCTCACGCTTTTATTATAATTTTTTTCATAGTTATACCTATTATAATTGGAGGATTCGGAAATTGACTTGTTCCTTTAATATTAGGAGCTCCAGATATAGCATTTCCTCGAATAAATAATATAAGATTTTGACTTCTTCCACCCTCTATTCTATTATTATTAATTAGAAGTACTGTAGAAAGAGGAGCAGGAACAGGTTGAACTGTTTATCCTCCTCTTTCAGCAAGAATTGCTCATGCAGGACCCGCAGTAGATTTAACAATCTTCTCATTACATCTTGCAGGTATATCAAGTATTATAGGAGCAGTAAACTTTATTACAACTATAATTAATATAAAACCATTATACATAAATCAAACTCAAGTTCCCCTTTTCGTTTGATCAGTTGGCATTACAGCTTTATTATTATTATTATCATTACCTGTTCTTGCAGGAGCAATTACCATATTATTAACTGATCGAAACCTTAATACCTCTTTTTTTGATCCTGCAGGAGGAGGTGATCCAATTCTTTATCAACACTTATTTTGATTTTTTGGTCATCCAGAAGTTTATATTTTAATTCTTCCTGGATTTGGAATAATCTCTCATGTAATTTCTCATGAAAGAGGAAAAAAAGAATCCTTTGGAAATTATGGTATAATTTGAGCAATATCAGCAATTGGTTTTCTAGGTTTTGTTGTTTGAGCTCATCATATATTTACAGTAGGTATAGATGTAGATACACGAGCATACTTTACAGGAGCAACTATAATTATTGCAGTACCAACTGGAATTAAAATTTTCAGTTGGCTTGCAACAATATATGGATCTAAAATAGTTTATAGTCCAGCATCACTATGAGCATTAGGATTTATTTTTCTATTCACAGTAGGAGGTTTAACAGGAGTTATTTTAGCAAATTCCGCCATTGATATTATTCTTCATGACACTTATTATGTAGTAGCACATTTTCATTATGTACTTTCAATAGGAGCAGTATTTGCTATTATAGCAGGATTTGTTCACTGATATCCCTTATTTAGAGGCTTAACCTTAAATCCAAGATGATTAAAAAGTCAATTCTTTACTATATTTGTAGGAGTAAATTTAACATTTTTTCCACAACATTTCCTAGGATTAGCAGGAATACCTCGACGATATTCAGATTATCCCGATGCATACACCTCATGAAATATTATATCATCTATAGGATCAATAATTTCATTTATTGCTGTTATTATATTTATTTTCATTCTATGAGAAAGAATAAGTTCTAATCGACCAGTTCTGTTTTCATCACAAATAAATAGTTCAATTGAATGATCCCATAATTTCCCTCCTGCAGAACATACATATAATGAATTAACCTTAATTACTAAATAATAGATATCTAATATGGCAGAATTTAGTGCAGTGGATTTAAGCTCCACGTATAAAGTTTTAAACTTTTTTTAGAATCCAATGGCTACATATGCAAATTTAGGTTTACAAGATAGAGCATCTCCTTTAATAGAACAATTAATATACTTCCATGATCATTCAATATTTATTATTATAATAATTGTAACCACGGTAGGTTACATAATTTTGTCTCTAATAACAAATAAATATATTGACCGTTATGTTATAGATGGTCAATATTTAGAAATTCTTTGAACAGTTTTACCAGCTGTAGTATTAATTTTTATTGCACTCCCATCTTTACGTATTTTATATTTAATCGACGAAAATTCCAATCCTACATTAACTTTAAAAACTATTGGCCATCAATGATATTGAAGTTATGAATATTCAGATTTTACTGATATTGAATTTGATTCCTACATAATTCCACAAAATGAAATAAATTTATATAATATTCGATTACTAGAAGTAGATAATCGAACTACATTACCCATAAATACTTTAACACGAATTTTAATTACATCAGAAGACGTAATTCATTCCTGAACAATCCCAAGTATTAGTGTTAAAGCTGATGCTACTCCAGGACGATTAAATCAAGCAAACTTCTGGTTTAATCGTCCTGGAGTATTTTACGGACAATGTTCAGAAATTTGTGGAGCAAATCACAGATTTATACCCATTGTAATTGAAAGCACTTCAACAAATGATTTTCTAAACTGAATTTCAAATATATCTGAATCATCAGGTGACTGAAAAGCAAGTAATGGTCTCTTAAACCAGATTATAGTAATATAGCAATTACTTCTGATGATCAAGAAGTTAGTTAAATTAATAACATTAGTATGTCATGCTAAAATTATTAGAATCTAATACATCTTTATTCCTCAAATAATACCTTTAAACTGATTTATATTATTTTCTTTCTTCTCTATTTTACTAATTCTTTTTAATGTAATAAATTATTACTCTTCTTACAATAAAATATCATCTTCTTCCACTTTCAAAAAAATATCAAAAATCTTAATCTGAAAATGATAACTAATTTGTTCTCAGTTTTTGATCCTTCATCTAATATTATAAATTTATCAATCAACTGATTAAGAACTTTTATTGGACTTATATTAATTCCAACATCTTTATGACTTATTCCCTCTCGAAGAACCATTTTATGAAACTTAATTATTAATAAACTCCATGAAGAATTTAAGTTACTTATTGGAAAAAAGAAAATTAATAAAGGTTCAACCTTTATTTTTATTTCAATTTTCTCAATCATCTTATATAACAATTTTATAGGTCTATTTCCTTATATCTTTACAAGAACAAGTCATATAGTAATAACATTATCTCTTGCTTTACCATTATGATTAAGTTTTATATTTTATGGATGAATTAATAATACTAAATATATATTTGCTCATCTAGTACCACAAGGTACCCCAGGAGCCTTAATACCATTTATAGTATGTATTGAGACAATTAGTAATATTATTCGACCTGGAACATTAGCTATCCGATTAGCCGCTAATATAATTGCAGGACACCTTTTATTAACACTTTTAGGAAATACAGGAAGTACTATAATATTATCATTATTACCACTCTTAATATTTACACAAATTCTATTATTAACCTTAGAATCTGCAGTAGCTATTATCCAATCTTATGTTTTTGCAGTATTAAGCACTTTATATTCTAGAGAAGTCAATTAATAATGTCAATACATACTAATCATCCCTACCATTTAGTTACTTATAGTCCATGACCTATTGTAGCAGCTTTTAGAATCATAGTAGCAATATTAGGATTCATTAAATTTTCCTATGAATTTAATGAAAAATTAATATTTATAGGAATATTAATTTTAACATTAACTACAATTCAGTGATGACGTGATGTAGTACGAGAAAGAACTTATCAAGGTTGCCACACTAAAGAAGTAATAACAGGCTTACGATGAGGAATAATTTTATTTATTGTATCAGAAGTATTTTTTTTTGTTTCATTTTTTTGAACATTTTACCATAGCAGACTTGCACCCGCTATTGAATTAGGATCATCTTGACCTCCTCTAGGAATTATCCCATTTAATGCTCTTCAAGTTCCCTTATTAAATACAACAGTTTTATTAGCATCAGGTATTACTATTACATGAAGTCATCATGGATTATTAGAAAATAATTATAATCAAGCCACACAAGGATTAATTTTTACCATCATTTTAGGATTATATTTCACAGCCCTTCAATTATATGAATATTATGAAGCACCTTTCACTATTGCTGATTCAGTATTTGGATCAACTTTTTTTGTAGCTACAGGATTTCATGGACTTCATGTAATTATTGGAACTACTTTTTTAATTACATGTTTATCACGTATATTATTTATGCATTTCACTTCCAATCATCACTTTGGTTTTGAAGCCGCAGCCTGATATTGACATTTCGTTGATGTTGTATGATTATTCCTTTATGTCTCAATTTACTGATGAGGTAGATAAATATTTATTTAATATAAAAAGTATATTTGATTTCCAATCAAAAAGTCTAACTATTATAGAATAAATAATTCAAATTCTTGGTATAATATCTATTATTATCATAACAATTTCTTTTATTGTAATAATACTAACCAACTTCCTTTCCAAAAAAAATATTGAAGATCGAGAAAAAAGATCTCCTTTCGAATGTGGATTTGATCCAATTAGATCTTCACGTCTACCTTTTTCCCTACGTTTTTTTTTGATTGCTATCATTTTTTTAATTTTTGATGTAGAAATTGCTCTTATTTTACCAATAACTATTATTCCTTTTAGATCAAATATATTAATTTGAACAATTACAAGCATTTTATTTCTATTTATTTTAACAACAGGTTTATATCATGAATGAAATCAAGGATCTCTTGAATGAGCATCATAATCTTATAGGGTTGTAGTTAAATATAACATTTGATTTGCACTCAAAAAGTATTGAATTATCAATCTTCCTTAATTTAAGTAAGAAGCAAATTAATTGTAATCAGTTTCGACCTGATAGTAAGATATAAATAATATCCTTATTTTTAATTGAAACCAAAATAGAGGTATATCACTGTTAATGATACAATTGAAATAATTTCCAATTAAGAAGATGTGATGATCGAATAAAAGCTGCTAACTTATTATTCAAGTGGTTAAAATCCATTTACATCTTATATTTATATAGTTTAAAATAAAACATTACATTTTCATTGTAAAAATAAAATATAAATTTTTATAAGTTAATCTATTCAAAGATAAAATTATCTCAATAACAGCTTCAATGTTATACTCTACTATAAGATATTTGAATAAATGATAAATATAATCAAAATTAAAGCAATTAAAAAAATAATTAAATATGATTTTAAATCATTAGTCTGAAATCATTGATTAATTCTTCTCATCTTCATTAAAACAAAATATAAATTTTGAACACCAAAGTATTCTCTTCATCCTAAATCAATATATTTAATTGAATTTAAACCAATTTTTAAAGGTATTTTATTAACTCCTTTAGTAAAGATTAAAGGTATAAATCATATAGACCCTGAAAAAATAATAACACCATAATATTTAAATAAATTAAAATAATAATTTAATCTATATTTAAATAAGATTCTCCCCAATCATAATCCTGCTAATCTAACAAAAATTGGTATTATTTTCATTATAAAAGGTAAACAAATAAAATAAGGAGTTAAAAAAATTATTCAATTTAATATTCTTCCTCCAACTACAGCAAAAAATATTAATCCTATTATACCATATATTATTATTCAACTCTCTTCTCTTAATTTAAATATTGGTACTAAATTAAAATCACCTCACAAAACATAATAAAATAATCGAAAAGAATAACATACTGTTAAACCAGTTGAAAAGAAATATATAAAATACATAAACATATTTAAATTTCTTATAGAAATCAGTTCCAAAATTATATCTTTTGAATAAAAACCAGCCAAAAATGGTATTCCACATAAAGCAAAATTAGATACTATAAAACAAGCAGAAGTTAAAGGTATAAAGATAGATAAATTTCCTATAAAACGAATATCTTGAAAATTTTTTACATTATGAATAACTATTCCTGCACATATAAATAATAATGCTTTAAATAAAGCATGAGTTAATAAATGAAAAAAAGCTAAATCTGCAAAACCTATAGATAAAATTCTTATTATTAAACCTAGTTGACTTAAAGTAGATAAAGCAATAATTTTTTTTAAATCATATTCAAAATTAGCACCTAATCCAGATATAAATATTGTTAAAACAGAAATAACTAGTAAAAAATTTAATAATCAATCTGGAAAAGCTTTACTAAAACGAATTAATAAATAAACACCAGCTGTAACCAAAGTAGAAGAATGAACTAATGCTGAAACCGGGGTAGGTGCAGCTATAGCTGCAGGTAATCATGCCGAAAAAGGGATTTGAGCTCTTTTTGTTATTCCAGCTAAAACAACTAAAAATGAAATTAAACATATTTCATAACTATTTATTATACAATCTAAATAATAAATATAATTTCATCCTCCAAAATTTACTATTCAAGCAATCGCTATTAATAATGCAACATCTCCTACTCGATTTGATAGAGCTGTTAACATTCCAGCATTATAAGATTTTACATTTTGATAATAAATTACTAAACAATAAGAAACTAATCCTAATCCATCTCAACCTAATAAGATTCTAATTAAATTTGGTCTAATAATTAAAAATATTATTGACAAAACAAATATTAAAACTAAAAAAATAAAACGATTTAACGTAACATCCCCACTTATATAATCTTCACTATACAAAATTACTAAAGATGAAATTAACATAACAAAACTTATAAATAATAAAGATATTCAATCTAATAATAATGTTATTACAATTGAAGAAGAATTTAAACTAACAATTTCCCATTCAATAAAATATACTAAATCATTTATAATAAAATAAAGACTAAATATAAATCTTGTTAATGAAAAAAATATAAGCAAATAAAAACTAATTAAACATAATGACAAATATATCACAACCTAAGATAATAATTTATATCTATGATACCACAAATCACAATTTTATTTAAACTACTTAAGTGATTTAAAATCAAATTAATACAAAATCTCTTTTCAAAATTAATAAATTTAACGGTAACCAATGTAATATTAATAATAAATATTCACGACAATATCCTCTAACTCTTCTATAAATTCCAGAATAATAAATTCCATGTTGTCTATAAGAATATAAATAAAGTGTATAAGCAGCACTAAAAAAAGAAATTAATATAAGAAAAATTATTACTATTCATATTCAACCTACTATACTATTAAATAAACCAATTTCTCCTAATAAATTTAAAGAAGGAGGTGCTGCTATATTACATGAAGAAAGTAAAAATCATCAAAGAGCTATACTTGGTATTAAATTTAATAAACCTTTATTAATTAATAATCTACGTCTACCTAAACGTTCATATCTAATATTTGCTAAACAAAAAAGACCAGAAGAACATAAACCATGTGCAATTATTAAAATAAAAGTTATGTAAAAACCCCACACATTTAAAGTTATTAAACCTCCTACCACTAAACCTATATGAGCTACAGAAGAATAAGCAATTAAAGCTTTTATATCAACTTGACGTAAACATATTAATCTTACTAAAAAACCCCCTACCAAACTAATTGATAACCAAAATATATTAATTATTAACCCGATTTTCATTAAATATTCAAAAACTCGTAATAAACCATAACCACCTAATTTAAGTAGAACTCCTGCTAAAATTATTGAACCTGATACAGGAGCTTCTACATGAGCTTTAGGTAATCATAAATGAAATAGATATATTGGTATTTTAACTAAAAATGCTAAAATTATTCTTATATATAAATAAAAATTCATAAAATCTCTTAAATAGAATAAAGAAAAAATTAAACAATTTAAATTTCTATAAAGATACATAATTCCTAATAATAACGGCAATGATGCAAATAAAGTATAAAAAAGTAAATAAACACCAGCTTGTAAACGCTCAGGTTGATATCCTCATCCAAAAATTAAAAATAAAGTTGGAATCAAACTACCTTCAAAAAAAAAATAAAATGAAATTATATTTAAACTACAAAAAGTACAATATAGCATAAATAATAACATTAAAATCATAAACAAAAATAAATTATTATAAAATTTATATCGAATAACTGAATATCTTGCAGTAATTATCAATACACAAATTCAAAATCTTAATATTACTAAACCATAAGATAAGTAATCGTAACCAAAAATATAACTTAATCCTCTTCAACAAAAAAAATCAACATTAATTAAAAATATTAAAGAAATTAAAAATAACAAATTTTGAATTATTCATCAACTTTTATTTATAAAACATAAAGGGGTTATAAAAATTATATATACAATATATCTTAACATTGTAACAAACCAAATCTATTAAAATAATCATTTCCGTGAGTACGAATTATAGAAACTAAAATTGATAAACCTAAAGCACCTTCACAAACAGCAAAAGATAAAAAAAATATAGTTATATATAATTCACCTCTTATTAATACTACATAATAATATAAAATAATAAACAAAATTAAAACAATAAATTCTAATCTTAATAAAGTTATCAATAAATGCTTTCGTTTAGAAGAAAATACTCATAAACCACAAAAAAATATAAAATAAAATATTATTAACATTAACGTTTTAATAGTTTAAAATAAAACATTGGTCTTGTAAACCAAAAATAAGTTATACTTTTAAAACTTCAAAGGAAAGAAATTCTTATCATTAATTTCCAAAACTAATATTTTTATTAAACTATCCTTTGATATTTTATATTTACTATTAAGATTAAGAATTACTTTAAGAATTATTTTTTTATTTTTAAATCACCCATTATCAATAGGATTAATTTTATTTTTACAAACAATTTCTATATGTCTTATTAGAGGTTTTATATCATTAAGATTTTGATTTTCCTATGTACTCCTACTGATTTATTTAGGAGGAATATTAGTATTATTTATATACGTTACTAGATTAGCCTCAAACGAAATATTCTTTTATTCAAATAAAATTTTATTTACAATTGCCTTTTTACCTTTATTTTTTTTATATATTTATTACATTCATCCATCCTATCCTAGAAATATATATGAAAATATAGAAAATAGATTAACTTTAAGATTAATTCCTAATAATTTTTTACTAAAAATATACAATCAACCCATTAATATAATAACAATTTTAATTGCATCCTACCTATTTTTAACATTAATTGCAGTTGTTAAAATTATTAATATTTATAAAGGACCTTTACGACAAATAAATTAATGTACAAACCTTTACGCAAAATTCATCCATTAATTAAAATTTCTAATAATGCTTTAGTTGATCTTCCTACTCCATCAAATATTTCATCTTGATGAAATTTCGGTTCACTTTTAGGTTTATGTTTAGGTATTCAAATCATAACAGGACTATTTTTAGCTATACATTATTCAGCTCATATTGACTTAGCCTTCTCAAGAGTAGCACATATTTGCCGAGATGTAAATTATGGGTGATTATTACGAACTCTACACGCTAATGGAGCATCAATATTTTTTATTTGTATTTATCTTCATATTGGACGTGGTATATATTATGGATCATATAAATACTACTTTACATGAATAACTGGAGTAGTTATTCTATTCTTAGTGATAGCAACAGCATTTATAGGTTATGTATTACCTTGAGGACAAATATCTTTTTGAGGAGCCACAGTAATTACTAATTTATTATCAGCTATTCCTTACTTAGGAATTGATTTAGTTCAATGAGTTTGAGGAGGTTTTGCAGTAGATAATGCAACATTAAATCGATTTTTCACCTTCCATTTTGTTTTACCATTTATTGTTGCAGCAGCAGTTATAATTCACTTATTATTTCTTCATCAAACAGGTTCTAATAATCCTTTAGGATTAAATAGTAATATTGATAAAATTCCTTTCCATCCCTATTTTACATTTAAAGACACATTAGGTTTTATTATTTTATTTATACTTTTATCTATTTTATCTTTAAAAGAACCATATATTCTAGGAGATCCAGATAACTTTACACCTGCAAATCCTTTAGTTACCCCTGTTCATATTCAACCAGAATGATATTTTCTATTTGCTTATGCAATTCTACGTTCTATTCCTAATAAATTAGGAGGAGTTATTGCCCTTGTTATATCAATTGCAATTCTATTTTTTATACCCTTAACAATTACAAATTCTCGAGGATTACAATATTATCCTATCAACCAATTTATATTTTGATCTATAGTAGTAATTGTTATCCTTTTAACATGAATTGGAGCTCGACCCGTTGAAGATCCTTTTATTTTAACGGGACAGTTATTAACTATTCTTTATTTCCTTTATTATATCCTTAATCCTTTAATTATTAAAATCTGAGATGAAATTCTTTATCAATAAAGTTATAAACTTAATGAATAAGCTTATGTCTTGAAATCATAATGAAAGGGTTAAAATCCCTTATTAACTTTCCTACTCATTCTAACCTTTAAAAAAAAATTTTAAATCCTAAATAAAAAAACAAAAAATTTAGTGATAAAGGTAAAAATCTTTTCCATGCTAAATATATTAACTTATCATAACGATATCGAGGTAATGTTCCCCGTACCCAAATATATAAGAAAGCAACAAAAATTAATTTCAAATAAAAAGTAAATGAATTTAAATTAGATCCAAGGAAAATAATACATATTAACATTCTCATAAATAAAATTCTTGAATACTCTCTCAAAAAAATTAATGCAAAACCTCCTCTACCATACTCAACATTAAAACCTGAAACTAATTCAGATTCACCCTCAGCAAAATCAAAAGGACTTCGATTAGTTTCAGCAAGACAAGAAACAAACCATACATTACATAACGGTAAACATAAAAATAAAAATCAAATTCCTATTTGAAAATAAAAAAAATCAAGTAAAGAATATCTTCCAATTAAAAAAATAAAAGATAATAAAATTAAAGCCAATCTCACTTCATAAGAAATAGTTTGTGCTACTGCACGTAACCCTCCTAATAAAGCATAATTAGAATTAGAAGATCAACCAGCTAATATAACTGTATAAACACCTATACTTGTACAAACAAGAAAAAAAAATATTCCTAAATTAAAAGTTAATAAACCTCTTATATAAGGTATTAATATCCATAAAATTAAAGATAAAAATAAAGAAAATACAGGACAAACATAATATAATAAATAATTAGAAACTAAAGGATTTACATGCTCCTTACAAAATAATTTAATTGCATCTCTAAAAGGCTGTAAAATACCTGAAAAACCAACCCTATTAGGTCCTTTACGTAAGTGAATATAACCTAATACTTTACGCTCTAACAAAGTAAAAAAAGCTACTCCCACTATAACAAAAATTACTAAAATTAAACCAACTAATATTAATATAATCAATTCTTTTCTTAACATATACTACCTATGATAATTAATCATATTTACAGATTCTAAATCTGTTACACTTACTTCTGCCAAAATAGTTTAATTAATAATATTCTTCCAAACAAAAATTATTTTAAATATTTGGTCCTCTCGTACTAAAATATTTAAATTAATAAAAGATAGAAACCAACCTGGCTCACGCCGGTTTAAACTCAGATCATGTAAGATTTCCAAGGTCGAACAGACCTAGTTATTGAACATCTGCACCCAAAACTAATCTTAATCCAACATCGAGGTCACAATCTTCTTTTTCGATATGAACTCTCAAAAAAAATTATGCTGTTATCCCTAAGGTAATTTAATCTTTTAATCATTAAATATGGATCATTTAACTTATTATATAATTAAGTATAAAGAAGAGTTAATTTTATCCTCTAATCACCCCAATTAAATAAACTTCATAATAACCAAAAATTGATTTCTATAACCTAATTAATTAATACATTTATTAAACTCTATAGGGTCTTCTCGTCCCTTAATAACATTTAAGTCTTTTTACTCAAAATCTAAATTCAATTCAAATTAAAATAAAACAGAATTCACCTCATCCAACCATTCATACCAGCCTTCAATTAAAAGACTAATGATTATGCTACCTTTGCACAGTCAAAATACTGCGGCCCTTCAAAACTTATTCAGTGGGCAGGTCAGATTTCCTAAATAATATCAAGAAACCATGTTTTTAATAAACAGGCGAGCAAAATTTTTGCCTAATTCTTTATATTAACAATACAATCAATTAAACAAAAATAAATTTTAAACTTTACTAATTAAATCATATTTTCCAAAATTTTTAAATTAAATCTAATATTTTAATATAAAAATTAAATAACAATTAAAAATTAATAAAATAAAGAATTAAATTTTAACATCCTTTAATCATTAACAAATTCTAAATTTATAAAATCCTAACCAACTTTAATATTATAATTATTTTTTAAAAAGTTAATCCCTTTTAAAATTAAAAATATAAAATATTCAAATAATAAATTATTTAATAAATTATATTTTCTGAATTAAATTCATTTATTAAAAAACTAGATATCCTTAAAAACGAATAACATTTCATTACCAACTAAAAATTATTAATATTTTTGAAACAATAACCAAAATCTTTAATTAAATCTTTTAAATTCGAGAAAAAAAAATTTATAATTCATTTAAATATACTCTGATACACAAGATACAATAAATAAAATCACCTTTTATTAATTATAATAAATAATTAAAAATTTCCCTCACAGTACTAATTCACTATAGTAAAAATAATTTAATCAATTCATTCTACATTAACTCATATTTATTTAATTAATAATAATCAAATAAAATTTAAATAAAACAATTTTATTAATTTCAGATTAAATCGAATTGCACGACATATAATTTCAGTGTAAATGAAAACCTTAACTTTAAGTTTAACCTGATTAACTTTCTAGGTACATCTTCCGATACACCTACTTTGTTACGACTTATCTCATCTTAATAACGAGAGCGACGGGCGATGTGTGCATATTATAGAGCTATTAATCATTTTAATAATCTTTATAAAATTACAATTAAATCCACCTTCAAATTATGTTCCAATAACAATTCATATAAATAAAATTTATTGTAATCCATTATTCAACTTATATATTACTGCACCTTGACTTGAAATATTAAATAATATTATATTCAGAAAATTAACCTAAAAGTATATTCTTAAACAGAGGTATACAAGAAGTAATATAAGTAAGGTTCAACGTGGACTATCGATTACATAACAGATTCCTCTAAATAGACTATAATACCGCCAAATTCTTTAAGTTTCAAGATCATAACTATTAATACTCCAGCTTTCAAACTTTACAATAAAAATAATAGGGTATCTAATCCTAGTTTATATTTTCAATTTCATAATTAATTCACACCACAAAATATATTTAAAGATATTATAAATATTTCACCTTAAAATATCTTAAATCCTATATAACGTAAAATGTTAATTACTTTAAAACTAATAATGTTTACTTGATTTCGTTGTATAACCGCGGATGCTGGCACAACTTTTACCAAACCTAATAACATTTACCAAATCTAAAATAATTTAATATCAATAATATCATCTACTGCCCAATATCAACATTAAATACTCCTTCAAGAAATTTTAATTGCACAAAAATTTACATATAGATTAATGTTAAAATAAACAATCCAAAGCAAGAATAAAACTCAAAAACTCAAATTTATAATTAAAATACAAAATACTGGATCATATTTTAAATTTAATTTACAATTCTACAATAAAAATATTTTATTCAATTAAAAAAAGGATCATTAAATTATAGAAATATGTTTTGAATTTCAAATGATAAAATTAAGTAAAAAAAGAAAGGATCCCTCCAACTCAAAATTCAAATTTTTTTTGCCTCTCAAACTTGAAGTATGCATTAATTTCAACTTTCTTTTAAAACATTGGATCTATTCCTAACATTACTATTCCAACTACACTAGATTCCATTTTTTTTTAACTTATAAATGGAATCTAGTGTAGTTGGAATAGTAATGTTAGGAACATATAATAATAATTTAATTTTAAGTATTTACCTTACATAGATTAATAAAAATAATTGGAATACATGTACATATGTTATTATTAATATGACCCTTCTAATTTTCTCCATTTAGGTTATTATACTTCATATAAATGAAATGTTATTTAATACGAATAATGTAAATAAATCTTTCTTGATAAGATCTTAGATGTTAAAAAGGTAAATATATTCTATTATGTCCTTATTATATTCTGACCTAAAATTCTACTTAAATTTATATAATGAATATTAATCCATATATAAATCAAATTTATAGTCCAACGAAATTAAAATTTCTTTAAATAGAAA